ACGAAGACCGCCGGGTCGCGAAGCTTATCCAGGAGATGTTTTTTATTTGCATTCACGACTTTTGGAAAGAGCCGCTAAATCAGGTTCGCGTTTAGGTGAAGGAAGTATGACTGCTTTACCAATAGTTGAGACCCAATCGGGAGATGTTTCAGCTTATATTCCTACTAATGTAATCTCAATTACAGATGGCCAAATTTTCTTATCCGCCGATTTATTCAATGCTGGAATCAGACCTGCCATTAACGTGGGGATTTCCGTCTCCAGAGTAGGATCTGCCGCTCAAATTAAAGCCATGAAACAAGTAGCCGGCAAACTAAAATTAGAATTGGCACAATTCGCAGAATTAGAAGCCTTTGCACAATTCGCGTCTGATCTCGATAAAGCTACTCAGAATCAATTGGCAAGAGGTCAACGATTACGCGAGTTGCTCAAACAATCTCAATCATCCCCTCTCACGGTGGAAGAACAGGTAATGACTATTTATACTGGAACGAATGGTTATCTTGATTCATTAGAAATTGGACAGGTAAAGAAATTTCTCGTTGAGTTACGTACTTATTTAAAAACGAATAAACCGCAGTTCCAAGAAATCATATCTTCTACCAAGATATTCAATGAGGAAGCGGAAGCCCTTTTGAAAGACGCTATTCAAGAACAAATGGAACGCTTTCTACTTCAGGAACAGGTATAAAGAAATTCCTTTAAATAACTTTCTAATTTTATAGAAATAATTATTTCTATAATCTAATCTTTTATTTTATTATATATTTTTTATATTAATAATTTTATAGTAATAAAAAATTATTATTAAGAATAAATATATAAATAAATATATAAATAAGTATAGGGTCTCTTGTTCAAATCATTCAAAATACCTAGTTAGTAGAAAAGAAATATATGGAAATCCGTCGCGTCCAATAGGATTTGAACCTATACTAAAGGTTTAGAAGACCTCTGTCCTATCCATTAGACAATGGACGCTTTTTTCTTAGTTTTGTTTTCACATCTCTTGGTCAGAAAAAAGACCATTGAGAGAATTCCAGGAATTGCGCATTCAATTCAATGATACATTCATTATCATTATATTAATAATTACATTAAATTAGATTCATTACATGAATAATTATAATTAGATCCTCTATATTATAGATTATTTAATATAGAATTTAAATAATATAATATTTTATAATAGATAAAAACTATAACTTTTACTATTAAACATATTCTAAATAGAATATAGAATTTTAGAAATATAGAGAATAAATTAATATATATAATATAGAGATATAAGCGGGTAGCGGGAATCGAACCCGCATCGTTAGCTTGGAAGGCTAGGGGTTATAGTCGACGTTGAGTCATCGTTTTTAACGTCTCTAATTCAAAACCGAACGTGAAACTTTGGTTTCATTCGGCTCCTTTATGAAAGATGGACAAATTTCACATATGTCAGATGTGAACTAAATTACAAAAAAAAAATAAAAGAAATTTCGGCCCATAACATCTATGTCAGCTTTTCTGTTTGAATGCATTCAAAACAAAACCCGCTTTATAGATGATCCCTATAGAACAGGGGGGGTTAGAACCACCCTTCTAGTTACTTCGTTCTCTATTTCTATTTGAAAGAATCCTTAGGAAAAGGATTTTGTTTCCACCGAGCTAAAACAATATAATATGTCGATGTCTCTAGTAAACCAAAGCCATTAGTTAATAGCTGTTTTGCTTCAATCTCTTTTATACAAATCATAAATTGAAGATTTAGTTACGATTAGAAATACTCCCTTCTCTATTTATCCATGGACCCCTTACTCATACTTATTCAATTGGAAATATTGATCCAATTCAAAAACCAATTATGTTTCGTAATTTCATAATCCAATTTTGTTTTTTCCAATTTCTAATTGACTCTTTTGGATACAAATCACGAGAATGTCTATTCTTCCTCGAATCTTTCATTGAGAGGTAAAAGATTAAATCCTTTTAAGAAATAAAGTTTTTGATCGGAATATTAATTAAACCGAAGGACCCCTTAACCATTTAAGGGATTAATAGAACGAATCGCACTTTTACCACTAAACTATACCCGCTACAATGTGATTATTGTATATAAATGGATCTTTTGTCGAACAAAAAAATGGGTCATAATTAAGACGATAGGATCAGAAAAGAATCATGAAAATTAGAGCGTTGATATGCTTTGGCCAAGGAGACTAATGGGATTGGGGAAAGAGGATTTATTTAAATAACTAAAAAAACACGCTTTTTTAGTTATTTAAATGAGATGGATACGTCTCGATAAAAAAAAGGCGTATGCCATAACATAAATTGTGCAAGAATAAAATAATTAAGAAATGACACTCGGATTCTATTCTGTATGATAGGAATAGAAATTGCCTTTATTATGATTGTTCTTGAAACAACAACAATCATTAATCATTTTTTTTTTTTTCAAATCAAATAAATCATTTTTTTCTATGATTCATTGGAACAAAAACGAAAGACCCGGCCCGGTCAGGACCGGGGGCCGGGCTGTGGAAGTAAAAGTAAAAAAGGATCTTGCAGACGAAAGCAAAGAGGTACTCTTTTTTTATTATTTATTTAATTTTAATTTATATATTTATTATTACTTTCTATTTACTATTTATTAATTCTATAATTTTTTTATATAAGAAATTCATTGCTATATAATTTATAGTTTATAGTTTATATAATATATAATATTCTTGGGGCATTAGGTGGTTATATATCTAAATTTATATTCATTGGAATAGTGGAGTTGAGATATCGCTTTCGAGCCCTTACTTTACCTAAATGAAATCACTGATTTTTATTTTATATATTGTTTTTTCTATTTTTCTATGTCTCTATAATTAGATATCTATATAATAATTATATACTGAATAATAAAGAGGTATAAAGAGAGGGCCCTTTTTCAAGTCTTACTGTTTTTGTGTAATATAATCTAGTAATTATCCTTTTTATTTCAATTTGGGGAGATGGCTGAGTGGACTAAAGCGTCGGATTGCTAATCCGTTGTACGGGTTTTTCGTACCGAGGGTTCGAATCCCTCTCTTTCCGCTTTAGTGGATGACTTGGTATTTTTTCTTTATCTTTCAATTTCTCTTTCAACGAGTCTTTTTTTTTATTTCATTTTAATTAATAGTTAAAAATGTGGAATAAATAAAATCCTAAGAACATTTTAAAATCAAGCAAGGAAAACAGAAACTTTATTGTTATTTTTTATTCTTCACTCTTCACGTCCAGGATTCCGTCCTGGATCATTAGATAGGAATCCGAAGATAAAGAGAGAAACAAAGAATACCACTACTGTGTAAACAAATAGTTTAAGAGTAAGCATTACACAATCTCCAAGATCATTTTTTTTGGAAAAAAAGATAATAGATTCTCCATTTTTATACCACATACCTTATTTTGACACCACGAAATTATTTTTCTAAATCTATAGAAATAAAAAAGAATTTTCAGAAATTCATTTGTAATATGTAATAAGAGTCAAGTCTTTCATTACCAAAAGCTTTTTCATACCCGCAATTAGATATTGCGGAGGAATCTACTAGGTTCTTTCACTGTAAAAAAGGGTCCGAATGAGGAACTGGGGGGAGCCCAGACTTATTGTGGCGATCCAAGAATTTAATTATTTGAATCGAAGGGTTATACTATAAGACTTATCTGATCTTATGAATTGTTAGAATTTTTTTTTAAGAATAAATCATGAATTTTTCTAGGACCGTATTAAAGATCTCATCGAAAACTTACAGCAGCTTGCCAAACAAAAGCTAAGAGAAAAAAGAGCAAAGGTATTACTGGCATAAAATCTACGATTGGATTCAAAAAAGCATAAGCCTCGGGCAATTTTGAGAAGAAAAAACTACTTGAAGAAAGAGCAGAATTAAGACAAATACAGATCAAACTAAAGATATTAAGCATAACAAACATTTTTTTCTTTGTTCTTGAAGATAATTGTATTTATTTTGATTGAGTTATTAATATGATGAGTTCTTAATATGAGTTATTATAATCTTATTTTTTTTTTTAATTAACCCAATCAAAAATCCTTCAATTCTCAAATCAAAAGAGAATAGACAAAACCATACTTTCATACAATATCTTAATTGAATTGTATGTAATGATCAATAAATGTCGTTTAATTCTCTATCTAAATGTCTCAAAATCCTAGCAACACTCTAATCTATTCTATATAGATTTGGACTAGAATTGACGAAGAACTACTATCAATATTAGTCTTTATTAATGTCGAATAGAAATCAAAAATGGGGCGTGGCCAAGTGGTAAGGCAACGGGTTTTGGTCCCGGTATTCGGAGGTTCGAATCCTTCCGTCCCAGAGCATACCTATTATATTATATATATCATATCAGAATATAGATTTTCTATTTTATATCAGAATAAAAGAAAGATTGCCCTTTTTTAAACAACCTTATTTTTTTTTTTTTTAAGAGTAGAATAAGATTGGTTATAATCTGATTTTGCTTTCCTATAATGATTGATTCTTATATGAATTATATCTTTTTCAAAAATAAAAAATCGAATCGTGTAACACACAGATGTAATTGAATCTATTTGTATACAGGTAAGAGGGGAGCATAGATTAAATCATATTTCTATTTAATAAGTTAGTTCTTCATAAAATAAAAATACGAGCCATGATTTAATCTGTACTTGTTTTAATTTACATTTATACAAAATAGTAATAGTCTGGAACACTCTAATAGGATTCTTTTTTTATTTAGGATTCATCATATTCATAGAATTGACGCAGTAGATAGGAGTTAAACGTCAATGTAAAATACCAATTTCAATATATGCGGCTGTCTGAATTTCATTAAAAAAAAATCAAGTTACATACGTAACATATGTCTTTTCTTTGAACCCCGTTTTTAAGTATTTTGTGTTTTCTTTTATGAAAAATTGTAAATATATGATATGTACCAATTGAGACAAAGTGTATTCATACATCTTAGTCGCTTTTCCTTAGGAAATAATTGCAGCCGGATTATTGACTCCAAGTCAAATAAACTACGCAGAAAGGGAGCGAAGACTTATATATATGTATTGTTATCGTTCTATTTCTTCTATTTCATTGATTCATTGAAAACTTTATTTTATTTCAATTGAGTTTTGTGACAATAGATTTGTTATCCCTAAATTTTAAATATTTAACTTTACCCTTTAACATAGAATGTTTCTAATTACTTTCAAAGATATTTGTTTAGTCTACCTGATAGGTATGGGGATCTTCTTTTAATTATGATTTATCAAAAAGAATAACAACCCCAAGCCTCTATTCTATCAGTCTTTATCCACCACCTCGTGAAAAACAAAAAGAATTTACATTTTTTTTATGGTTTAATCCGAATATGAATTTTTCTCTATTATTATCAAAATGCGATTTTTACTGTAAAGCCTTATTCAAATAATGTAATGATAGTGAAATAGGAAATTTTTCAATCAATTAAATATTTTTAATAATGTCTTATGAGTCCTTGGTACTCGAAGAAGTGTGAAATTGGTGAATCTATTTTAGCAAGTCACCTCAAGATGCAGATTAAAAAAAAACTTATTTGTCTTATTTATTAGTTCAATTTTTTTATATTCTAATATTTATATTTTCTAAAGAAAAAATAAAATAATATATTAAAAAAATATTTATTATATTTCTATATATTATATGGGGTTAAATTTAATTCGTGCTGATACTTCTTGAGAAATTACCCATTCATAAAAGTATGGATTACTATGTACCGAACGAACCAATGATTATTCATGAGTCCATAATGGAATCAATTACATACTGTTTACAGCAACCTACTAGGAAATGTTATGGTAAAACTTCGTTTAAAACGATGTGGTAAAAAGCAACGTGCGACTTGAGGGATATGGTCGTCTGTGGATTCTTACATCCATCATTTTCTTTTTATATTAATTAGATAGGAATGAGGGTGCTCTTGGCTCGACATCGTTTGTTCTGTTTCACTAGAACCCTCCTTTTTGAGGTCGGGGGTTGGGATGCAAATAGTACATGATCTTAATGGAGCTCGAGTAAAAAAAAGTATTGATTCATTTTTTAAGGGAACGGGTCTAGGGTTAGTGTTAATTAATAAGTTGAAACAGCTTCGTAAGTATATTTTCCATATAAAAATCGAAAGGATCCAATTTTCAAATTTATAAGTAAAACCTCTTGGAATTGGTAAAACTCTTTCGATTAAAAGTGTATCGCGCAGGAATCAAATCGACCATTTGTATGATTTTTTGATAAAAAGAAATCACAAAAAGGGTATGTTGCTGACGTTTTTTGAAACGATTAAAAATCACCGAAGTAATGTCTAAACCCAATGATTCAAAGAAACGATAAAGAATCCTGGAACAAGGAAATACCACTTTCAGTTGTCTCAATAAATAGATTCTAATTAAGAATCAAAATAGATTCTAAAGACAAAAAAGGTGCGTGGTTAGAGATCGCTCAATAAACGAAATACCTAAAGTAAAGGGTTTCCTTGGGTTATTAGCGAGTTATCCAACTTGAGTTATGAGGATGCGAATAGAAATGATTTTATTTTCTTTTTCGGATAATAATAAGGAATACTAAAAAGTACTTAACTCATATTTAATTGATTTGATTATTTTATGGATCCATTTGACATTACTAATTAAAAATTTAAAATTCGATCCATAGACATAATTTCGAATTTTCTTGAGCCGTATGAGGAGAAAACCTCTTATACGTTTCTAGGGGGGGTATTATTCATCTACATCTATCCCAATGGGTGGTTTATCGAATCGTTGCAATTGATGCTCGATGCCGAAGAGAAGGAAGAGCTCTTCGGAAAGTGGGCTTTTATGATCCGCTAAAGAATCAAACCTATTTAAATGTTCCTGCTATTCTATATTTACTTGAAAGGGGCGCTCAACCTACGGGAACTGTTCATGATATTTCGAAGAAGGCGGGAGTTTTTATGTAACTTTGCCTTAATCAACAGATTAAATTAAATTCAATTAATGAATAGAACAAAAGAGGGGGCTTATATAACTTTGTATAACCTTTTATATACTACCGCCCCCCCTCTTTTGTTCTATTCATACCTATTTATTATTACTACCAAAAAATGTCTACTACTAAAAAATGTCGTCTTCTATAACGACAAAAATTTATTTTTATTTTAGTGATAGAAATTCATTTAATTTAAGACAGATGAAAAAAGATCAAATGAATAACCGAAGTAGTTGGATTTAGAAATCCAAAATATTTACATTATTGCTAATTCAATACTAGTTGTTTTTTAGTTGAAACTTTCACTTTTTTTATGTTATGAACAAATAAATAAAAAAAAAACAAATGGGATTTAAGATTTATTTTTTTTTTTTACTTATATGGATTAAGTAAACCCAAGCATTGCGATACTTTGCTACGAATATTGATTCTTACGCTTACATCCTTTTGTATCCATGTTTATTATCCATATATAGTTAGTGCCAATTCAATACAAGTCATTAGTTTTTCTTTATTTGTATAATTTATATTTTATTATATTAATTCAATATTTAATTTTTTTTTTTATTTTAATTTATGGTTCTCCACATTGTGTTCTTTTCTTAAGATTTACATTCATATTGACAACAGTGTATCAAACAAATATAATCCGATCATGAATAAATGTATCTATTTCCCTCTGTTCCATCTATGGACTTGGTTTTTTTATTTTACTTTATTTAAACGACGGATTCGTCGGATTTGCTGGGATACGAGAAGCCTTTATTTATTTATTATTTATTTTATTGAAAAAAAAAAACGGATAAGATAATAATGGATAAGATACGAACTAAATCCGTGGTAGTACATCAATTTTGACTTAATCCATATCCTTATCTTAATCTAGATTCTTATTTTAGAAGTCAGTGTATTTGCATCTAATATGTTCATTATTTTTTTTATGTTCAGAATCGATTAGCAATGTTTTTGCTATTTTACTATTTGGATTTCGGTGTGCAATTAAATCTAATTTTTTATTCCGATTGGATCTACACATTTTTTTTTGGGGGGGGGGGGTTGCTAACTCAACGGTAGAGTACTCGGCTTTTAAGTGCGACTGGCAATTTTTACACATTTGTATGAAGCAACGTCTTCGTCGATACTATCTCTAGAGCTTGTAAAACCGCGACTGATCCTCAAAGGAATGAATGGAAAAAGCAGCATGTCGTATCAATGTGGAATTCCGAGAATATTTTATTCTTAGCGGATCGGTTCAAAACTTTGTTTAAATTCTTGACGAAAAAAAATAAAATTAAATTTTGGGTTAAGTGAATAAATGGATAGAGCCCTATGGCTCCAATTATAGGTAAACAAAAAAAAAAGAAACGAGCTTCTGTTCTTAATTTGAACGATTACCCGATCTAATTAAACGTTAAAAATAGATTAGTCCTTGATGCGGGAAATGCTTTTCCCATAAGTGGATCATCGATTTTTTTTTTAAATCCTAATTATTAGTAGCTATTCTCCATTAGAGTGTGGGGGTAAATGTGTAGAAAAAGCAGTCTATTGATAAAGATAAAAATCCTTTTTTTCCAAAATCAAAAGAGCGATTGGGTTGAACAAATAAAGGATTTCTAACCATCTTGTTATCCTCGAATGAACATAAACCAATTAAATTAGATGGAAAAGGAGAGGCTAAAGAGTCCGTCGATCAGTCTTATCTGGTTCCGGGGTATATATCTATTTATTTCTTACTATAATATCCTGTTTTGACTGTATCGTACTATGTGTCATTTAATAACCCAAAAGAAATCCCTTATCCCCATCTAATTTTAAATGGAGGAATTTCAAGGATATTTAGAACTCGATAGATTTCGGCAACATGACTTCCTATACCCACTTATCTTTCGGGAATATAGTTATGCACTTGCTCATGGTCATGGTTTAAATAGATACATGTTGTTGGAAAATATAGGTTATGATAATAAATCTAGTTTACTGATTGTAAAACGCTTAATTACTACAATGTATCAACTGAATTATTTGATAATTTCTGCTAATGATTCTAAACAAAATCCATTTTTTGGGTACAACAAGAATTTGCATTCTAAAATTCTATCAGAAGGATTTGCAATCATTGTGGAAATTCCATTTTATCTACGATTAATATCTTCTTTAGAAGGGGCAGAAATCGTAAGATTTTACAATTTACGATCCATTCATTCAATATTTCCCTTTTTAGAGGAAAAGTTCCCACATTTAAATTATTCGGCGGATATACTAATACCCTACCCTGCCCATCTGGAAATATTGGTTCAAACCCTTCGTTACCGGGTGAAAGATGCTTCTTATTTGCATTTATTGCGGTTCTTTCTTCATGAGTATTCTAATTGTAACAGTCTTATTATTACAAATAAATCTATTTCCATTTTTTCAAAAAGTAATCCGAGATTTTTTTTATTCCTATATAATTCTTATATATGTGAATACGAATCCAGCTTCCTTTTTCTCCGTAACCAATCTTCTCATTTACGATTAACATCTTCTGGATTCCTTTTTGAACGACTCTGTTTATATAGAAAAATAGAACATTTTGCCGAAGTCTTTGCTAATGATTTTCCGGTCATCCCATGCTTTCTCAAGGATCCTTTCATGCATTATGTTAGATATCAAGGAAAATCAATTCTGGCTTCCAAAGACACACCTCTTCTAATGAATAAATGGAAATCTTACCTTGTCAATTTATGGCAATGTCATTTTGATGTATGGTCTCACGCGGCAAGTATCCGTATAAACCAATTATCCAAGCATTCCCTCGATTTTTTGAGTTACTTTTCAAGTGTTCGACGAAATCCTGCAGTGGTGCGGAATCAAATGCTAGAAAATTCATTTCTACTAAATAATGCTCCCAATAAACTCGATACAATAGTTCCAATTATTCCTCTGATTGGATCATTGGCTAAAGCGAAATTTTGTAACGCAGTAGGGCATCCAAT